TGATAAATCGGTTAAGGTTACAGTATTCCTGGGGTTTTACCTTGAATTACAAGATTCCTAAGAGCTTTAATGTAAGCTCTAGGCACCCTAGAATTTCGGGGGAGAAGTGGGGTGAGAGTTAGTGAGAAGGTTACGGGTAAGATTGAAGCCGCTAGAATCTTGGGGGTCCATGTGGGGGAGGGAAAATATTGAATAGGCCTGGATAAAGCCAAGTGGGTAAATCGCGGGGGTGCGGGGGAGGCATATAATGAATTTGAGGCAGAAAGCTGTGGTGGTTGACGGAGACTTGAGTACTAAAGATGTTAGTAGCCGGGTCATAAAATTGTGTGATTGTAAAGACGTGTGTTGTCTGAAAAACTATAGACAAGTCATTTATTGCTGGATCTAACAATGGCACTACCAGGGAGACGGGTATCTCGAATGAAAAGTGTTGGATGATTTGCTGCATAATTATAGTTCCCCTCATATTTTACGATTTTACGGGGGGGGGGGGGGGGTTGATAGAATGAACCCCTTCAATCTATAACACACAGCAGAGGTTTATTTAATGGTTTACAGGCCCCGGGGCGTATCAGTAGAATAATGTAAAGGAGTTGCAGGTGCGTATGTCCTTGATATAGTCTCATGTCATACACATCCAAAGTTTATTTCAGAGACTGGACAATCTTTCCTTTCGAATTAGCTGCTCTGTTGAACTAGAACTTGTTATTTCCCCCTTAATGAATTTATCTTTCCAAGCACTGTGAAATGTCAAATGAAGGCCAAATAAAAAGGAAAAGACCCCTGACACCTGTGGAAAGAACGCTCGGCATGGGGGGTGTTTCCAGAGATGATTTCAGGCATTAACTTATGTAAGTTATATCAAATTGTAAAGGAGATGCCATTATTGTGTGCTTGAAATAGGAACCAGATGTCGTCGGGACCAAGACTAGTCACCCCCTCACTTGTCCTGTCCTAGACCTCAGACATTTACTGCAAGGGCTTGCTTATCCTTGGTAGTCTTCATTAGTACTGCCCTCCACAGTATGTCCATGCATAAGGACATATCTAGTTTTCTAAACAAATATGAACGTAAACAAGAATGTGTCCTTAGTACATACATGTCTATAAGTACACAAAATCTTAATATTAAAAACATTAACATAAAATATGTCAAGGAATAGTTTAATTAAGAATACTAGCTTTGGGAGTTAGCGGCGGGGGTTCGAGCCCCCCTTCTTTGAGCAAAAGGGAGGACTTTAACCTCCGACATCTGGCTTACAAGACCAGCGCTCTAGAGCTGAGCTACTAATGCACGATCACTCGAGAACTTTGTTCTCTAGTCAGCCTGCAAATGGAATGAGGATTAAAAATAAAAAGAAGTAAAGAAAGGAAGCGATTTGCCCGATAATGATATAAGGGTCTTCGACAGGCATTCCTCCGATCCAAGTGAGGATCGCGACGTTTGCGATTAAGGCTCAAAATAGGAACTGAGTGAGAGGCCGGAATGTCAGGCTTCGTTGTTTTGAGGTGTGAATGAGGGGGACCAGGAGAAGGACAAGGATGGATGCTAGAAGGGCTAACACACCCCCTAGTTTGTTGGGGATTGACCGCAGGATTGCATATGCAAACAGGAAGTATCACTCAGGTTTAATATGTGGGGGGGTAACAAGGGGATTGGCCGGGGTGAAGTTGTCTGGGTCTCCAAGCAGGTTTGGGGAAAAGAGTGCTAGAGAGGTGAGCCCAATCAAGAGGATTGCAAATCCTAGCAGGTCTTTGTAAGAGAAGTAGGGGTGGAAGGGGATTTTATCTGCGTCTGAGTTCAGGCCAAGGGGATTATTTGCACCTTGCTCGTGAAGAAACAGAAGGTGAATAAGACTTATAGCTGCAATAATAAAGGGGAGGAGGAAGTGGAACGCGAAAAAGCGAGTGAGGGTTGCGTTATCTACTGAGAACCCGCCCCAAATTCATTGAACTAGGGTGTTGCCGATGTAGGGGACTGCAGATAGGAGGTTGGTAATTACGGTAGCCCCTCAAAATGACATTTGGCCCCAGGGCAGGACGTAACCAACGAAGGCGGTTATCATAACTAGCAGTAAGAGGACAACGCCAATGTTTCATGCTTCTTTGTTAAGATACGAGCCATAGTACAGGCCTCGACCGATGTGGAAATAAATGCAAATAAAGAAGAAAGATGCTCCGTTGGCATGGAGGTTCCGGATTAGTCAACCGTAGTTGACGTCTCGGCAGATGTGGGCGACGGAGGAGAAGGCTGTTGCAATATCTGAAGTATAATGTATGGCTAGAAATAGTCCTGTGACAATCTGGGAAACTAGACAGAGGCCTAGTAGAGAGCCAAAATTTCATCATGCTGAAATGTTGGAGGGGGCAGGGAGGTCAATTAGTGCGTTATTGGCGATTTTTAGGAGGGGGTGGGTTTTGCGTAAGCTTGCCATTAGGGTTCCTGTAGTGAAATCATAACGGTGGTTTTTCAAGCCATTAATCCTGGTTAAAGTCCTGGCAGGAATTATGACTTATGTTATATCTTTATTTTCGCTGGGTTTAGTGTTAGGTCTTGTGGCGGTAGCTTCCAACCCATCACCTTACTTTGCTGCTTTAGGGCTTGTGGTGGTAGCAGGGTTTGGGTGCGGGATCTTAGCAGGATACGGGGGTTCCTTCTTGTCCCTGATCTTGTTTCTAATTTATTTGGGAGGGATGCTGGTTGTATTTGCTTACTCAGCAGCTCTGGCTGCTGAGCCTTATCCTGAAACTTGGGGAAACCAAGCTGTTATCATGTATATAGCAATGTATGGGGTGGGTGTGGCTTTGGTTACTTGGTTTCTGTGGGAAGGTTGGTACGAGTTCTCTTGGGTAACGGTGGATGAGTTTAGTGAATTTTCTGTACTTCGGGGGGATGTTGGGGGCGTTGCGTTGATATACTCATCAGGAGGTGGGTTGTTAGTCGTAGGCGCGTGGGTGCTTCTTCTTACATTATTTGTTGTGCTCGAGTTGACTCGAGGGCTGAGTCGTGGGACTCTCCGAGCTGTCTAAACTAAGAGCATAAGGGTTGCGAGGGTAAGTGTGAGGAGGAATGTAATGAAATAGGTTTTAATCATTCCTCGTTGGATATTGCTTACTGTTGAAGCCACAGGGGTGTTGAGGGAGGTCATGGCTTTAGGGCCCGTCTTTTCTAGTCAGGTCAGGTCAATTATTTGGGTGGCAATTGACTGTCCTAAAATTAGATTCAGTTTAGGGGAGAGGCGGTGAACAATGGTGGGGAAAAAGCCTAACATGTTGGAGAAGTGGTGGAGTGTTAGTCGGGGGGTCGGCTTATATTGTTTGCTTGTTAGGGATGCTAACTCTAAGGCTAGTATCAATCCTAGGATAGAAACGGCGAGGGCTGCTAGTTTAAGAAGGGGGGGTATGGACATAATGGGTGTCTTGAGGGGAAGAGTGTTGGAGAGAATTACAAAGCCGGCTACGATACTCCCCGTCACTAGTCGTTTTAGGGGGTTAATCACTGCAGGGTTATTCTCGTTGATGGGAGGAAGGGGGTTAAAGCGAGGGTGGCCCATGGATACGAAGAAAACAACTCGTAGGCTGTAGACAGCTGTGAAGGCGGTGGCTAGTAAGGTTAGGGCTAGGGCCCAGGCGTTAAGGTATGATGTGTTTAGCGCTTCAATAATAGCGTCTTTTGAAAAGAAGCCGGCCAGGAAGGGGGTTCCTGTTAGAGCCAGGCTGCCTACGGTCAGGCAGGAGGATGTAAAGGGGGTAAGGTGATGTATGCCTCCTATTTTCCGGATATCCTGTTCGTCGTTCAGGCTGTGGATAATTGAGCCGGAGCAGAGGAATAGTATCGCCTTAAAGAAGGCGTGAGTAGAGATGTGGATGAAGGCAAGTTGGGGTTGATTAAGCCCGATAGAGACTATCATTAGGCCTAGTTGACTGGATGTGGAGAAGGCCACAATTTTTTTGATATCATTTTGTGTAAGAGCACAAGTGGCAGTGAACAATGTAGTTAATGCCCCTAAACATAAGCAGGTTGTTAACGCTGCTTGGTTTTCTTGTAGAAGGGGGCTTATTCGGATGAGCAGAAAAATTCCCGCTACGACCATAGTGCTGGAGTGAAGTAGGGCGGAGACTGGTGTAGGGCCTTCCATAGCAGAGGGGAGTCAGGGGTGCAGGCCAAACTGGGCTGATTTTCCAGTAGCGGCGAGGATTAGTCCCAAGAGGGGAAGAGTTAGGTCTAGATCCTTGGCTGTTGCAAAGATTTGTTGCATTTCTCAGGAGTTGAGATTTATTGCTATTCATGCTATGGCGAAGAGTAGGCCTACATCACCTACTCGGTTGTAGAGGACTGCTTGAAGGGCGGCGGTGTTTGCATCTGCTCGTCCGTACCACCAGCCAATAAGAAGGAAGGACATGATTCCCACGCCTTCTCAACCGATAAAAAGTTGAAACAGGTTATTTGCTGTGACCAGAATAATTATGGCAATAAGAAAGATGAGCAAGTATTTAAAGAACCGGTTCATGTAGGGGTCCGAGTGCATATATCAAGAAGCAAACTCAAGGATAGCTCAGGTTACATAGAGGGCAATGGGGGTAAAAGTAATCGAATAATAGTCGAATTTGAAGCTAATATTAATGTCAAAGGTTAAAGTGTTCATTCAGTTTCAATTGGTAATAATGGTCTCTGCGCCTTCGTTTAGGAACAGACAAAGAGGCAGGAGGCTAACGAAGAAGGCTGCCTTTACTGCCCCTTTAACTTGAAGGAGGGATCAGTCGGTTTTTCGAGGGCGAGGGCTCAAGGTTGTCAATACGGGATAAATTAGCAGTATAAAGATGAGGATTAAGCTTGATGTTATAGTGAGGGGTGTAAAGTGCATAGCTGCTACTTGGATTTGCACCAAGAGTTTTTGGTTCCTAAGACCAACGGATGAGCTGTTATCCTTTAGAAGCATTCGAGTGAGCCTAGGGGTTTAACCAAGGTGGCGAAGATTAGCAGTCTTCGTTGCTGCGAGCCTCTCTCGGTAGATAAGGGGGTTTTAACCTCTGTCTTTAGAATCACAATCTAATATTTTTATTGAAACTATACCTACAGCCAGCCCAGCCTCAGATCAGTTCAGGCTTAAGAACAAGGAGTAGGAGGGGGAGGAGGTGGAGGGTAATTAGCAGGTGTTCTCGTGAGTGGGAGGGGTCTAAAGCAATAATATGCAGAGGAAGAGGCCCTCGTTGGGTTATTAAAAACATGTACAGCGAGTAAGCTGCCGTAATTAGGGTGCCGGCCCCTGTAAGAATGAAGGTTCATCAGGATCAGTTAAATAGTGATGTGAAGATTATTAGTTCTCCCATGAGGTTGGGGAGTGGTGGAAGGGCTAGGTTGGCGAGGCTAGCGATGAATCATCAGCATGTCATTAATGGAAGAGCTATTTGCAGGCCCCGGGCTAGCAGCATAGTTCGGCTGTGTGTGCGTTCATAGTTAGTATTTGCGAGGCAGAAAAGGGCAGAGGAGGTTAAACCGTGAGCGATCATAAGAATTAAGGCGCCTGTGAAGCCTCAGGCTGTTTGAATAAGAATACCTCCTACCACTAAGCCCATGTGGCTTACTGATGAGTAGGCAATAAGTGACTTGAGGTCAGTTTGACGTAGGCAGATTGAACCGGTTATAATGACACCTCAAAGCGCGAGGACAATAAATGGGTAGCTTAATTCTTTAGTAAGGGGTTCAAGAATGGTAAGCATTCGTATTATGCCGTAGCCTCCAAGTTTTAGCAGTACGGCTGCAAGCACTATGGAGCCTGCAACGGGGGCTTCAACGTGTGCTTTGGGGAGTCAAAGGTGGACCCCGTAGAGTGGTATTTTGACTAGAAATGCTAGTAAGCAACTAGCCCATCAAATTTTGTCTGCATACGAGACAAGGTGTAATGGGTTCGAGAACTGTAAGGTTAGTATAGATAGCGTTCCCGTAGTATTTTGGAGGAGGAGCAGGGCAATGAGGAGGGGGAGAGAAGCTGCGAGGGTGTAAAATAAAAAGTAAAATCCTGCACTTAGCCGTTCTGTCTGGTTACCCCAGCGGGTAATTAAGATTAAAGTTGGAAGAAGTGTTGCCTCAAATATGACGTAGAACATAATAATTTCTGTTGCACCAAAGGCTATAATTAAGAAGACTTGTAGGGCTGTCAAGAGTGTAATGTACATTCGCTGGCGGCCTACGGGTTCAGAGGCCAGGTGATTTTGGCTAGCAAGAATCATGAGGGGTAAAAGTCAGCAGGTAAGGACCAGAAGGGGGACGGAGAGGGGGTCAGCCGCTAAGTACGAGTTGAGGTATGATCAGCCCGTTTCTGAGAGGTTTTTTAGTCAGGAAAAGCTGGCTAGTGCAATTACTAGGCTGTGTGCTAGAGCTGTCGACCATAACTTTTTGGCGGGGGTAAGCCAAATTACCAGTAGTAGCATGAGAGTGGGGATAAGGATTTTTAGCATTGTAGGAGATTGAGGCTTTGTAGGCGGTCAGTGCCGTGGGTGCGGGCTGTTGCTACTAAAAGAGCTAGGCCCGCGCTTGCTTCACAAGCTGAAAATGCTAGAAGGAGTATGGGTGAAGGTGAGAAGGCTGTGGCGTCTAGTTGTAATGTTCAGAGGGCAAGGGCAATAAACAGTGAGAGCATCATGCCCTCTAAGCAGAGAAGGGCGGAGAGGAGGTGGGTTCGGTGGAAGGCCAGGCCTGCAAGCCCTAGGATAAATGTTGACGAGAAAGTGAAGTGGGCGGGTGTCATAAGGGAGTTATGGACTTTAACCAGAAGTTTTTGAGCCGAAATCAAATGTTTTTTTTAAACTAACTGCCTATTCAGCCCATTCTAGTCCGCCTTGGAACCATTCATAGGCCAGGCCTAGGGTCAGGAGGGCCAAGACGGCGGAGGCTCAGAGGAAGGTTAGGAGGGGGGATGAAAGTTGGTCCCCTCAAGGGAGGGGGAGGAGGAGGGCAATTTCTAGGTCAAACAGGAGGAAGAGGATGGCAACTAAAAAGAATCGAATCGAAAATGGGAGACGGGCTGACCCTAGGGGATCAAATCCACATTCATACGGGGATAGCTTTTCGTGGTCGGGGGTTATTTGGGGAAGTCAAAAGGATACGGTGGCTAAAATAATGGAAAGTGCAAGGGTAATAAAAATAATTGTTATGACTAAGTTCATTATCTTTCCTTGGGCTTTAACCAAGACCGGGTGATTGGAAGTCACTTATACTAACGTTTGTACTAGAAAGATTATGATCCTCATCAGTAGATAGAGATATACAGGAACAATCAGACAACATCTACGAAGTGTCAGTATCATGCAGCTGCTTCAAACCCAAAGTGATGTTCGGATGTAAAGTGGTATTGGACTTGGCGTAGAAGGCAGATAGCAAGAAAGGTTGAACCAATGATGACGTGCAGGCCATGGAATCCCGTAGCTACAAAGAATGTTGAACCGTAAACTCCATCAGCAATGGTGAAAGGAGCTTCGTAGTATTCTATTCCTTGCAGGAAGGTGAAGTAGAAGCCAAGGAGGATGGTCAAAAATAAGGATTGGATTGCTTGGTTTCGCAGCCCCTCTATAATGCTGTGGTGGGCCCAAGTAACTGTCACCCCGGAGGCGAGCAGTACGGCCGTATTAAGGAGAGGCACTTCAAACGGGTCTAAGGTAGTGATGCCCGTAGGGGGTCAGCAGCCCCCTAGCTCAGGGGTGGGCGCGAGACTCGAGTGGTAGAAAGCTCAGAAAAATCCTAGGAAAAAGAAGACTTCTGAGGTAATGAAAAGGATTATTCCGTAACGAAGGCCTTTTTGGACGGGGGGTGTGTGGTGTCCTTGGTATGTGCCTTCTCGTACGATATCTCGCCACCATTGGATTATGGTAAGAAGGAGGAGAACAATTCCTAGGGTTATAAGTGTAGTGGTGTGGAAGTGAAATCAAACTGCAAGACCTGAGGTTATTAGCAGAGCGGCGACTGCGCCTGTCAAAGGTCAAGGGCTGGGGTCTACTATGTGGTATGCGTGTGCTTGATGGGCCATTAAACGTTTTCTTGAAGATATAGGCTTAGGAGTAAGACAAATACGTATGCTTGGATTATTGCTACGGCAACTTCTAGTAGTGTCAGCATAAGAAGCAGGACTGCTGTCAGGATCGCTACTGTTGGTATTATGGGCAGAAGGACGAAGACGGCCATTGAGACCAGTTGAATTAGAAGGTGGCCGGCTGTTAAGTTGGCTGTAAGTCGGACTCCAAGGGCGACTGGCCGAATAAATAAGCTGATTGTTTCGATGACAATGAGGACGGGGATCAAAGGTGTGGGGGTTCCTTCTGGCAGGAGGTGTCCTAAAGCTGCTGTTGGTTGGTTTCGCAGCCCAATAACCACGGTAGCTAGTCATAAGGGGACTGCAAGGCCTAGATTAAGAGATAATTGGGTGGTAGGGGTGAAGGTATAAGGGAGAAGGCCCAGTATATTCAGAGTAATAAGAAACACTATAAGGGAGGTCAGGAGGAGGGCTCATTTGTGCCCCCCAACATTTAGGGGTAGAAAAGTTTGTTGAGTAAATCGGGCAATGAACCAACTTTGGAAAGTAAGTATACGATTGTTCAGTCAGCGAAGGGTAGGTGTGGGGAAAAGCATTCATGGGAGAACGAGGGAGAGGGCCATTAAGGGGACCCCCATATATCAAGGACTTATAAATTGGTCGAAGAGGCTTAGAGTCATGGTCAGAGTCAGGCGTCTGGTTGGTCAAATTGAGGGATCTGAGCGGTTTGTTCACTTGGGTAAGTGTGTCCTATAACTTTTATAGGGAGGTAGAACAAGAATACTAGTCAGGTAAATACTAGAATGGCAAATCAGGGGCTAGGGTTAAGTTGGGGCATTTCGCTAAGGGTGATTGGGGGTCACCAGTCTCTAGCTTAAAAGGCTAGCGCTAGTCCCTTTTTAGCTTCTTAGCGATAGGTCTTGGAGGGAAGCAGATAGCCAGTTTTCGAAGGACTCTAGGAGGACGGCCTCTACAACAATGGGCATGAAGCTATGATTTGCTCCGCAGATTTCGGAGCACTGTCCATAGAAGACTCCTGGTCGTGAGGTAATAAAAGCTGTTTGATTTAGACGGCCGGGGACTGCGTCTATTTTGACCCCTAGCGTAGGAACTGCTCAGGAGTGCAGTACGTCTTCCGCGGAGACTAGAACTCGAATGGGGGATTCGACTGGGACGACTATTCGGTGGTCTGTTTCTAAGAGTCGGAATTGGCCAGGCATTAGGTCTTGTGTCGGGATCATGTAAGAGTCAAATCCAAGCTCTTCGTAGTCAGTATATTCATAGCTCCAGTACCATTGATGGCCCATAGCTTTAACGGTTAAGTGGGGGTCATTGACCTCATCCATGATGTAAAGAATGCGCAGAGAGGGGAGGGCAATTATAATAAGAATAACTGCTGGGAGGACAGTTCAGATAATCTCGATCTCTTGTGAGTCTAAAATGTATTTATCATAAATTTTGGTAGTGACCATGGCTACAATAATGTAAAGTACAAATGCACTAATCAGGAAGACGATTATTAGGGCGTGGTCGTGGAAGTGGAGAAGCTCTTCTATTAGAGGTGAGGTTGCGTCTTGAAATCCTAGTTGTTGGGGATGTGCCATTATTAAATAAGACCCGCGGGGCTCTAACCCGCGATGCTGCTTTGACAAAGCAGCGTAATGGCTACTTTACTAGAGTCTTATAAAAGAAAGTGGCAGAGCGGTTATGCGATTGGCTTGAAACCAGTCTATGGGGGTTCGACTCCTCCCTTTCTCGGTTAGTTATGTTGAATTTTAACAAATGCTGGCTCCTCAAATGTATGGTAGGGGGGAGGGCAGCCGTGGAGTCACTCCACATTTGTTGCTGTATGTTCCACCGTCAGCACTTCTCGCTTAGAAGAAAATGCTTCCCAAATAATATACATAAATAGGGAGACTGCTAGAAGTGAAACTAGGGAGCCTATAGAGGAGACAGAGTTTCATAGTGTATAGGCATCGGGGTAGTCGGAGTATCGTCGAGGCATGCCAGCCAGGCCAAGGAAGTGTTGTGGGAAGAAGGTCAGATTAACTCCCGCAAATATGACCCCAAAGTGAACTTTAGTTCAAGTTTCGTGAAGGGTGTAGCCGGTAAACAGGGGGAATCAGTGGACGATGCCGGCGAGGATAGCAAATACGGCTCCTATCGACAGCACGTAGTGGAAATGAGCTACAACATAGTATGTATCGTGAAGAACAATATCTAAGGAGGAGTTGGCTAGAATAATCCCTGTTAGTCCCCCTACTGTAAAGAGGAAGATGAAGCCGAGGGCTCAGAGAAGAGGGGCTTCTCATTTAATATCGGCCCCGTGAAGCGTTGCTAGTCAACTAAACACTTTTACCCCCGTGGGGATTGCAATGATTATTGTGGCGGACGTGAAGTAAGCACGTGTGTCCACGTCCATCCCGACTGTAAATATGTGGTGGGCTCATACAATAAATCCTAAAAGGCCAATTGCCATCATGGCTCAAACTATTCCTATATAGCCGAAAGGTTCTTTTTTACCGCTATAATAGGCGACAATGTGAGAAATCATTCCGAAGCCTGGAAGAATAAGAATGTATACTTCTGGGTGGCCAAAGAATCAGAATAAGTGTTGGTAAAGAATAGGGTCTCCTCCACCCGCAGGGTCAAAGAAGGTGGTATTTAGGTTCCGGTCTGTGAGGAGTATCGTGATTCCTGCAGCGAGGACTGGAAGAGAAAGAAGCAGGAGGACAGCAGTAATTAGTACTGCTCAAACGAAGAGTGGTGTTTGGTACTGAGAGATAGCTGGGGGTTTTATGTTAATGATGGTGGTAATAAAGTTAATAGCACCTAAAATTGAGGAAACACCTGCTAGGTGTAGGGAAAAAATGGTTAAATCTACGGATGCTCCTGCATGGGCAAGATTGCCAGCTAGAGGGGGGTAGACTGTTCAGCCAGTTCCGGCCCCAGCTTCTACCCCCGCAGATGCGAGAAGAAGCAGGAGGGAGGGAGGCAGGAGTCAAAAGCTCATATTGTTTATTCGGGGGAATGCCATGTCTGGGGCTCCGATTATCAAAGGGACCAGTCAGTTTCCAAACCCCCCGATCATAGCGGGTATAACTATAAAGAAAATTATAACAAATGCATGTGCTGTTACGATTACATTATAAATTTGGTCGTCTCCTAGGAGGCTGCCTGGTTGATTAAGTTCTGCTCGAATTAGTAGGCTTAGAGCGGTCCCTACCATCCCAGCTCAAGCACCAAATAGTAAGTAGAGGGTGCCGATGTCTTTATGATTAGTCGAAAAAAGTCAACGTGTAGTTGCCACAGGTAAGATGGCTGAGCTTTAAGCGGTGGATTGTAGCCCCATGTACAGAGGTTAGAGTCCTCTTCTTGCCAAGCTCTGAGGTGTATTTACATATCAGATTGCAAATCTGAAGAAGCAGGCTAATCGTCTGCCGGGGCTTTCCCCCGCCTCTTAGGTGTTTAAGGCGGGGGAAAGGTAGATGGATGCTCGCTGGTTTGAGCGCTTAGCTGTTAACTAAGAGTTTGTAGGATCGAGGCCTACCCTTCTAGGGAAGGCTTTAGCTTAATTAAAGTGTCTGTTTTGCATGCAGGAGATGTGGGGTAATATCCCGCAAGTCTTACAGCGATTGGAGGGTTCTCACCTCCGCTGAGAGCTTTGAAGGCTCTTGGTCTGGGTGGTTAACCTAAATCACTCTAAGGTGGGGGGGGGGGGGGGGCTAAGAGCTTGAATTAGTATGCAAATAATGCAAGGAGGGTGGGAGTAAGAGGAAGTAAGGCAATTGCAAGTGTAGAGCTAACAGATAGCGGCATAGTAAGCCGTGACGACAGCAGTCGTCAGGTAGTTTTCCCGGTTGTGACGTTAGGGGCGAGAGTGAGAGTTGTTGCGACGGAGAGGCGAATATAGAAGAATGCACTAAGGAGGGTGCCCATGATAGCTAGTGCTGCTGTTGTGGCGAGACCTTGTTTAGTTAGTTCTTTAAGGATTAGTAGTTTTGCTAAAAAGCCGGTTAGGGGTGGAAGGCTGGCGAGAGATAAAAGGAGGAGGGGAAGGAGCGTGGTTAGTACAGGATTTTTTGTTCCAAGGGCAAATAACATTTTTATGGAAGAGACGGTTTGGATTGTAAATATAGTAAAGGTTGCATAAGTGACAATGATGTAAAGGAGAAGGGCAAGTAAGGCCAAGGGGTAGGAGTACTGGAGGACGAGAATCATTCAACCTAGGTGAGCAATCGAAGAGTAGGCGAGCACTTTCCGCAGTTGGGTCTGGTTTAGGCCCCCTCAGCCTCCAACAAAGATCGAGGCGATCCCTAGCACAATAAGGAGCAGGGAGTTAGGGGCCTGGATTTGAGCAAGAATAGCGAAAGGTGCTAGTTTTTGTCAAGTAGCCAAAATAACACCTGTGTTCATTGTTAAGCCCTGTAGGACTTCGGGTTGTCAAGAGTGGAGGGGGGCGAGTCCGATTTTGAGGGCCAGAGCGAGGGTGACCAGAGTAAGGGGAAGGGGATGACTTGTTTGTTGAATGTCTCAGTGTCCCGAGATCCAAGCGTTAGTAGTGCTTGCAAACAAGAGTACGGCGGCCGCTGTTGCTTGGATTAAGAAGTATTTGGTGGCTGCTTCAACGGCTCGGGGGTGGTGGTGTTGGGCCATTAGGGGGAGGATGGCTAGAGTGCTGATTTCTAGGCCTATTCAGGCTAATAACCAGTGGGAGCTAACGAATGTGAGGGTGGTGCCGATGCCAAGTGCGAGTAGAAGTGTGGTAAATGAAATAGCAGTCATTAGTAGGAGAAGGACTTTAACCAACATCTCCGGGGTATGGGCCCGAAAGCTTAAATTAGCTGATCCTACTAGGAAGTGGTGTAGTGGAAGCACTGGGAGTTTTGATCTCCCCAGGTAGGGTTCGAGTCCCTTCTTTCTAAGGAGTCGGAGGGAATTTAACCCTCATAATTCACTCTATCAAAGTGGCCCTTTACTTCAGGCACAACTCCTGCCTATATTTGAGGGGGTAGTCCTGCAAATGCAATGGGCGTCGATAGGTGCCAGATAACTAGGGCTAAAGTTAGAGGGAGAAAGTTTTTTCAGATAAGGTGCATGAGTTGGTCATATCGGAATCGAGGGTAGGAGGCTCGGACCCAGAGGAAAACAACAGAGAGAAGGGTTGCTTTAATTATTAGGCTAGTTGTAGTTAATGCTGGAAGGGAGGGGAGGTAGGTGGCCCCGAGGAAGAGGGTGGCGGACAGGGTATTTATTAGCAGAATGTTGGAATACTCTGCTAGGAAAAATAGCGCAAAGGGTCCTCCAGCATATTCCACGTTAAAGCCGGAGACTAGTTCGGATTCGCCTTCTGTAAGGTCAAAGGGGGCCCGGTTAGTTTCTGCCAATGTTGAAATATACCATATGGCCGCTAGTGGTCAGGCCGGCAGAATCAGTCAAATGCTCTCTTGGGCGACGCTAAAGGTCTGTAATGTAAAGCCTCCTGTAAAAATAATAGCGTTCAATAGGATTAATCCCAGACTTACTTCGTACGAGATCGTTTGGGCTACGGCTCGCAAGGCCCCAATAAGGGCGTATTTAGAATTTGAGGCTCAGCCTGACCCTAAAATAGAGTATACTGCGAGGCTTGACAGTGCAAGGATAAAGAGAATCCCTAGGTTTAGGTCAATTACTGGGTGGGGTATGGGTATAGGTGCCCATAAAGTAAGGGCTAGTGTGAGGGCTATGATGGGGGTGGCTAAGAATAAAAATGGAGAAGAGGTCAGGGGCCGAACGGGCTCTTTGATAAAAAGTTTGATGCCGTCGGCAATGGGCTGGAGAAGTCCGTAAGGCCCTACAATGTTTGGTCCTTTTCGGAGTTGCATGTACCCTAGTACTTTGCGTTCAAGTAAAGTTAGGAAGGCGACGGCCAGAAGGACTGGGACGATAAAGGCTAATGGATTAATGATGTGGGTGACTAGTATTGAGGCCATAGTAGAGGAGAGGATTTGAACCTCTGTATAAAGAGCTTAAATCTTTTGCAATAGGACCATGCTCTGCCACCTCAACATGCCGTTATCTCAGGCAGGAAAGGGTATGTCCCTTTGCCTACTTGAGTTGAAGTCATTAGGTGGGGAGGGGGCGTACTTAAAGCATGGGCTCCTTCTTTTCGGTCCTTTCGTACTAGAAAAGATCATTTCATAGATAGAAACTGACCTGGATTACTCCGGTCTGAACTCAGATCACGTAGGACTTTAATCGTTGAACAAACGAACCCTTAATAGCGGCTGCACCATTAGGATGTCCTGATCCAACATCGAGGTCGTAAACCCCCTTGTCGATATGGGCTCTAAAAGGGGATTGCGCTGTTATCCCTGGGGTAACTTGGTTCGTTAATCGGCACTGCCGGATCTTGTATAGTCAGAGGTTCTGTTAATTAGAGCAGGAGCTCTTAGTTGTAGGAGGTGTCCTCCCATTCTGCATGGGGGTTTTTCATTTCCCCGCGGTCGCCCCAACCGAAGGCATTAGGGCAGGGTGCAAGTTGTTTTGGCCGTTGGTCAGGGGCACTTAACATGTTCTGCTTTAGTGCCTAAAGCTCCACAGGGTCTTCTCGTCTTATGTGTCTATCCCCGCTTCTGCACGGGGAGATCAATTTCATTGACTTGAAAGAGGAGACAGTTAAGCCCTCGTTGTGCCATTCATACGGGTCTCCATTTAAAAGACAAGTGATTGCGCTACCTTTGCACGGTCAAAATACCGCGGCCGTTAAACATATAGTCACAGGGCAGGCGGGACCTCTTATTTGTTAATTTTGCAAGAGGCGATGTTTTTGGTAAACAGGCGAGGCCAAATGCGTTTGCCGAGTTCCTTCTCTTTCTTTTAGTCTTTCCCTGGGATGCACTCCAGTGTGGGGTTAACGGTAAGGTCTAGTTGGATGGTTTTCTGGTTGTTTAGTTTGTTGTCCATTACCCTCTTTGTTTGGGGCCGTTAAAGTTCGGTGGGGTGTCCGTTCCGATGTACACTTGTGCGGGGAGAGAGTCTAGGTGCTCTCTTATTACTCATACTAGCATAATCTCTTCCATACTTACATGGAATGGCCTGATAAAATTAGGGGGTTAAGATAAAATTGTCGGGATGAAGGGGTGGGGTTACATGTCTGAGCTTTAACGCTTTCTATTGGGGTGGCTGCCTTTAGGCCCACTAAGACATTGATCCTTATGTTGATTATGATCTTTTCCCTCCTGGTTAAAGTTGTATCTTGTATTAAAGGGGCTGTACCCCCTTTGATTAACTCTCCTGGTTTCTCTTTAGGTGTCTAAAGGCTAAGGCTAGCTATGAGGGGAGAAGCCGGGAGGCTGAACTTCTATCCAGTTCTCAGGCAACCAGCTATAACTAAGTTCGATAGGTCTGTCACCTCTACTCGAAGCTCTTCCCACTCTTTTGCCACAGAGACGGGTTCGCCCTATTACTAGGCTGTCTTGGAGTAGCTCACTTAGTTTCGGGGAGGCAAACTAAAGTGCTCTTTGCTTGGGGCTTTCTAGCTAACTCATGATGCAAAAGGTACGAGGGGGAATCTCTGCTTTTCTGTGCTTAACTGGGCTGTTTCATTTCTTTTTCAGCTTTCCCTTGCGGTACTTTCTCTATGGCGCCGTAGTTCCTTTTCTATCGCCTCTACTAAGGGGGGAAAATGGTTTGTTGATTAAGAGGTTAACTTATTCGGGGTTATTAATAGTGATTTGTTGTTCTTGGGGGGATGGGCTAGCTTTTCGGCGTCAGGGTAATCCGATTTGCACGGATGACTTCTCGGTGTAAGGGAGATGCTTTTCTGTCTTAGCTATACTCTGGTATGTTTTGTTCCAAGTGCACCTTCCGGTACACTTACCATGTTACGACTTGCCTCCCCTTTACAGGTATAGCGTTTTAGTTAAATGACAAACTTTAGCTTGGGGAGAGTGACGGGCGGTGTGTACGCGCTTCAGAGCCAATTTCAGCGGGACACTCTACTTCCTGCTTACTGCTAAATCCTCCTTCAGTTATGTATTTCAACATATCATCCGTATACCTTAATGTTAAGGAATGTAGCCCATTTCTTCCCCTTCCGTACGCTACACCTCGACCTGGCGTTTTAGGCTGTGCCAATTGTGCTTACTGTCTTACCTTCACAGGGTAAACTGACGACGGCGGTATATAGGCGGAAAGAACAAGGAAGGGTGAGGTTGAACGGGGATTATCGGTTCTAGAACAGGCTCCTCTAGGGGGGTTTAAAGCACCGCCAAGTCCTTTGGGTTTCAAGCTGATGCTCGTAGTTCCCGGGCGGACAGTTAGGTATGTGAACTGTCTATGTTTACGGCTAGGCATAGTGGGGTATCTAATCCCAGTTTGTGTCCTAGCTTTCGTGGATTCAGGTGTAGTAAAGCTACTTTCGTGATCGGGCTTCCTACCTTCGTGAGCGTATTACAGCGGGGAAGGCGTTTGGCTTTAGTGAGTGAGTGACCTTAACCACGCTTTACGCCGAGGTCTAACAACTTGGGCCCCTCGTATAACCGCGGTGGCTGGCACGAGTTTTACCGGCCCTCTTAGCTTTGACTAAGTCAAGTTTTCACTTATGGCTTAATGTTTATCACTGCTGAAGTCCCTTGGGGGTGTGGCTAAGCAAGGTGTCATGGGCTGTAGGGGTGAGCCTGATACCAGCTCCTTGTTTCCGGGCAGGGAACTGTAGGGCATTCTCACAGGGGTGCGGATACTTGCATGTGTAAGTTAAGCTAGAGTTGTTGGAAAGGCCAGGACCAAACCTTTGTGCCAGTGGAGCTTCTTAGGGCCCATCTTAACATCTTCAGTGTTATGCTTTAATTAAGCTACGCCGGC